TTCTAAATGGAAATCCTTATTACTATCCCTATATATTTCATTTTTCATTGGTTAATTGCAATTAATATATTTAGAATGAGAATTAGATTTCATATCTTTTATTATTCTTTTTTATATTTGCGAAAAGAAAAAAAAAAGAGATCGTTGGAGCAATCCATATTCGTGATGCAACTGTTGTTACATTAGATCCCCCCAAGAGTTCTTTCCTTATGGAACTACAATACAAAACAAAGATGGGATTCTTTAATATGGAAAGAATATAGAACCTAAAAGGGAAAGGGTATAAAAGGGTAATAGAAGTTGCTCTTCTTTGAATCGAGTTGGTCCGAAATCAAATTCAAATAAAGAAATAAAAGAAAATGAAAATATTCAATATTTTGATATCTTTTGAAAAAGTCAAGGCTTTCTTTTTTTTTAGTGTCCGTCTATAATGACTGATAAATCAAGAACTTTCAATTGGAACTAAACGAATTCTTTAAATTTGTTTTTCTTACCGTCGTATCCGGATTGAGACTTAGGTAAATGTTTTATTCATATATGTAGTAAAAGAACATATCTAATTTAGCTCTTTCATGCCTATTCTAACTAGTTATTTTGGTTTTTTACTGGCTGCTTCAACTATAACCCCAGCTCTATTTATTGGTTTGAACAAGATACGACTTATTTGAAATGAATGAAATTCAATAAACAATTTACAAAAAGAAAAATCAAAGCCTCTCATAATATTTCATTTCAGGTATTCTATGGTTCCTTCCCGCGTCATTTGCCAATTTCTGTTCATTGAGATTCACGGATAATTCAGATTAATATTTAGGGATAGATCTTACCTCTCTTTTTATTCCCTAAAACAAATCGAAATGATTGAAGTTTTTCTATTTGGAATCGTCTTAGGTCTAATTCCTATTACTTTAATAGGATTATTTGTAACTGCATATTTACAATACAGGCGCGGTGATCAGTTGGACCTTTGATTGAGTAACATCTCTTTTTTTGATTGACCTCCTCCTTGTAGGAGGTCAAATTTCAGTTGCAATTCTACTTTGTTTTGTTAAATTATTTCATTGTAATTCGACATAAAATAAACGGAATCACGCTCTGTAGGATTTGAACCTACGACATCGGGTTTTGGAGACCCGCGTTCTACCGAACTGAACTAAGAGCGCTTTCTTATATCATATCCTATAACAGTAGATACGATTGTAAAGAAAAGGATTTTTTTACCCCGGAGGATTCTTGTGTACGTATAGTATGTAAAAAGGAAAGATTATGTCCAAAAATTCCCGATCTTACTCAATGAATCCCTCGTAACTGTCCATAGGAGAAAGAATAGGTAGGGATGACAGGATTTGAACCCGTGACATTTTGTACCCAAAACAAACGCGCTACCAAACTGCGCTACATCCCTTTTAAAAATTGTTGTACAGTGTCATTGTATAAAATCCATGTCTTGTTTTCCACACATCCTTCTTTTTTGCTCTTATAGGTAGAGAATGTTCTTGTCATCTTTTTTAGGGGGCGGCCAAATTGAATCTGCTGGGTCGTTGTACATATGCATTTTAGTTAGTAATTCCTAATTCTAATTTCATTTCAAGAAAAAACAAATGATCTTGAACTAAAAGATCGGGTTATCTATGATCTATGTATTAGAATATCGAACTATAACTATCTATGTATTACAATATACAATACAAATACATAATTCAAATAAATAAGAAAAAAAAAATAAAAGAAGAAGGAGGATTTTAAATGCGAGATATCAAAACATATCTCTCAACGGCACCTGTGCTAACCACTCTATGGTTTGGGTCTTTAGCAGGTCTATTGATAGAAATTAATCGTTTATTTCCGGATGCCTTGTCATTCCCTTTTTTTTAATCCTGATTGAATTCTTGTATTGATCTGTGAATAAATGAAGAATATTTGAGATACAATTCTACGTAACATGTCTCCAATTTTGCTCCCTTTTTCTTTCCTATCCTAAAAAAGAAAAGAAAGAGAAAGAGTGTATCGAACTTCAGTCAAAATACAGTGAATCTACGATAGAATTTGGGGTAAAAGAAATGGAAATGTGGATCCAGTCGTTTAGGGGCGGTTACACAAAATTCTAATAGAGAAAGAAGAAAAGACTGAGATTAGGATAGGAATAATTCATAGTTAGAAAAAATTGTATTAATTAATTATTACGATATTCTTAATATTCTTCTATTAATGAATATGACTTTCTTTCTTTATAGTTATAGTAATTAATAGTGATTATCTTTTCTATTTATAGTACTTCGAAGTCATTCGAATTCTAAGAATTCGAAAAAGAAAAGATTTACGAATTCTCTTTCTAGTTAGTAACATTTATTAATATATATATAGAATATAGATTCTTTTTTTATTTTCTTTTTCTTTGGTTTGGGTAAAAAAGAAAATGAAGAGAGTTCTAAAGTGAAGTCGATCCAAAATGAAAAGGGGGTTCATGGCCAAGGGTAAAGATATCAGAATTATAGTGATTTTGGAATGTACCTGTTGTGTTCGAAAGGGTGTCAATAAAGAATCGCCGGGCATTTCTAGATATATTACTCAAAAGAATCGACACAATACACCCAATCGATTAGAATTTCGAAAATTTTGTCGCTATTGTCAAAAGTATACGATTCATGGGGAAATAAAGAAATAGATGGAACGGAATGCGTGTGTGATTTTTACAAGTAGCGGGAAGAGTAAGAACTTTACATCTTAACATTAACATATATAATACAAACCAAATCCTATTTTGGTCGAATCTTAAATGAATAAGAAAAAAAATAGAATTCTATTTTCTAGATCCTTTTATATATAAGGAATAAACAAACAAGGAATAAGCAAACCATGGATAAATCCAAACAACCTTTTCGTAAATCCAAGCGATCTTTTCGTAGGCGTTTACCCCCAATTGGATCGGGGGATCGAATCGATTATAGAAACATGAGTTTAATTAGTCGATTTCTTAGTGAACAAGGAAAAATATTATCTAGACGGACGAATAGGTTGACCTTGAAACAACAACGATTAATTACTATTGCTATAAAACAAGCTCGTATTTTATCTTCGTTACCTTTTCGTAATAATGAGAAACAGTTGGAAAGAGTGGAGTCGATCCCTAGAACTACTGGTCCTAGAACCAAAAATAAATAGAGATACTCCTCAAAACTCCAATAGGAAATCAAGCTCATATGAATGTTTTGCTCGAAAAAAAAATAGAATCCAGATTTGATTCTTGTATTCTAAAAAAGGAAAAATGGGAAAGAAATCTTTTTTTCTTGAAAGATGTTCGTTTACTCCTACTACTCAAATCTTAATTTCTTTTTCTTCTATCTTCCCGGAGTCCATTCTCCGGGAAATCCTGTTTCAATCATTCTTGTTTCCTGTATAATAGATTCTATTAAGATTCTTTTATTCCTTTATTTTCTTTGATTTTTTTTTATTTGAAATGATATCAAAACAATTCTTATTTGATAGGGCTATTTGCGCAAGTATTTTACGATTCAGAAGCAATTGTCTCTTGTACAGATTGTGGATGAATAGGCTATAACTATAGAATATTCTATCCTCACGAGTTACCGCATTTATCCGAGTGATCCACAAACGACGAAAATCTCTCTTTTTCCTGCTCCTATCTCGATGAGAGGAAACCAAAGCTCTCATTCTTTGTTGAGTAGTCGTTCGAGTAAGTCTTGAATGAGCCCCTATAAAGGTTGATGCAAATAAACGAATCTTTTTTCGACGTCTTCGAGCTGTATATCCTCGTTTAACTCTGGTCATTGAATCAAATGAAACTTTCTTGAATAACTAATTGATTTCTCTTCTTTCAGTCATCCTTTTCCTCCGGTCGATTAATAACAAAACGGATTCTTCCGATATATAAAATATAAATTCCAATGGCTTTTGCGACTATGACCTTCCCGACCACGATTTTTTCTTTCTCATTTTTTCTTTCTTCAAAGTATCTCGCCTGGAAATAATAAATTCGGCTGCTACTAAATAAAAAAGAATAGTGGGTTCCCTCGTTTCTATGGCAACTTCTGAAACGGTGAGGTCCTCTCTATACACCGGAGCCTCTTCTTTCATTTCATCGAATTTTATTGTGAACTTGTATAGTTCACACTCTTTGGCTCTACCCATCCATTTTTCAATTCTAATTAGAAAGTAATAGTCCTTTTCACAAAAAAGCTATCCATACAGTGACGGCATTTAATTCTGAAAGTTGGCTATGTAGCTGACCCTGTTAGTCCGTTTTTTCAAGAATAGGAATAGGAGCATAACCTTTTTCCTCCGCTTAATGGATAACTATTTGTTACCAATGGAGAATTCCTTCTCATCTCAAATGGAGTGATTGGATTTGCACCAATAGAAACCATAAATTCATAACATAATTAGGTAGATCATAGATCTTCATTTTTCTATATTTATAGAATAGTCAATTAGATAGCCGTCTTCCACTCTATCTATCCTAATTCATCGGTAGTGGTCGTTGATACTGGAAAAGATTTTTGCATTTCTTCAAACTCATGATCTGAACTGAACGAGTCGCACATACACCCTAGTACATGTTCCTCGACGCTGAGGACATCCTCGAAGAGCGGGAGATTTCGTGACATTTCTTATTGGCTGTCTTGCGTTTCTAATAAGTTGTTTAATGGTTGGCATGGCATGTCTATAGAATCTCATTCTAGATAGAATAGAGCGGGTTGGCTTAGATCGATCTTAACCTGATGGTTGATGATTATGAATGATTTCTATTCACACGGAAATTTCCAATTTTGAAACGGAATTCGTATATTTATACGGAATCCCCAGTATTTTAATTTTAATTTTCGACCGCTACAAGATCAACAATGCCATGAGCTTGGGCTTCTGTTGCTGACATAAAAACATCCCTTTCCATATCTTCGGATATAACCCATAAAGGGTTGCCCGTTCTTTGTACATAAACTTTTGTGAGAGTTTCGCGAAGTTTCAATAGTTCTTCTGCTTCCAGGATAAATTCCCCTGCTTGTGCCTCGTAAAAAGAACTAGCAGGTTGGTGAATCATAACCCTGATGATATTGATATAACATAATGAACGGTTCTTCTATCTATATATCGCACGATTGGGTTAAAGTAAGGGGGAATCAAAATAAAAATAAAAAATAGAATTAAACAACCGTACGGGCATCTTTTGTACATTGCATACGGCTCTGCAATGGAATTTCTTCTTTTCGATAGAATTGATTCTATCAAAAAGAAGAAATAGAACCCATCCGATCCAAATCGTTAAATGATCCATTTACCACCCTTCCTTTCGTAGTAGTAAAAAAGATACTATGATGGTTCTGTTGCTTTATATATTTATCTCGTCTGTGGTTTGTTTAGCAATCCCAAAGTTTCTTTTTGATACGATCCAAGAAGGAGAAAATGATTTTTTCCATTTTTTTGACTCTTTCTCTCATAACATAAAAAGAAGAAAGATACTTCTGGTGTGGAAGAATAATGGTTTGTGACGCTGAAATTGACTCTTGCTTGACACATAAATCAATTTGGGAATAACTCTTCTTTCATACTACTATCTCGATACAAAATCTCATGTTAGAAAAAAACAATAATGGTTTGTTCATATCGAACTCGAAGTGCCATGCTATTATTACTTATTCTTTATTTGATTCATATTCGATACAGCGAAGGCATAGTATTCTTTTTTTTTCTCAAAGAAAAAAACTCATTGGCGCCAAGCGTGAGGGAATGCTAGACGTTTGGTAATTTCTCCTCCGACCAGAATGAAAGATCCCATTGAAGCGGCTAATCCCATACATATTGTATGTACATCCGGTGACACAAATTGCATAGTATCATAAATGGCTATTCCTGGTATTACCCATCCGCCTGGAGAATTTATAAACAAATAAAGATCCCTAGTATCATCTTCTATGCTGAGATATACCATGAGACCAACAAGTTGATTCGAGATCTCACTATCAACCTCTTGGCCTAAAAAAAGTAATCTTTCTCGATGAAGTCGGTTGATTAGGGCAAAATTGTATCCCTGAGGAACCGTACGTGCACCTTTGGATGCATACGGTTCGAAAGAATTGCGAAAAAAAGAATCAATGTGTCGATTCCAGTCCTATTTCTTTTTCCTTTTTTACATTCTAGAATGGGAAGGAGGGCAAAACTCATGTAAAAAAGAAAAAAGAATTTTATGAACTTATTGAACTAACCTCTCATTGATGTATTGTTTCATCGAAATTCAAATAACGATGTAATTTTCTTGTTCCTGAATGGGCCCTTTCAATTCTTTTAGGTTCTTGTTCTACTCCGGGGGAAGATTTTCCCGAATTCCATTTGCGCATATAGGTCAAATGATTCCAGTACCACTGTTTGATACCTTTCCCCAAAATATTCGATGTATTCATCATACTACTCCATTGGTAGGCAGTTTTATATAATCCCTATAGTAAGTATAAGAATAGTCTATGATAAAAGCGGTAATCGTGTAATCATCATCTATTCTACATAATAGATTATATTATAAGATTCTATTATAGTTCTCTTTATAGTAAGTTCTATTATATTCTATTTCATTACTAATGAAGTTCAGAATTTATTAAGAATTTAATTAAATTTCTATTTTATTTTTATATTCTTTATTTAATATTTCTTATTTATATTATATTACTACATTTACCTACATTTACACTCCCATTATATTACTTTTACTTACTTTTACTCTTACCATTTCCAATTTGGTATTCTCTGAACGGAGCCTGGATACTTTATTTTATCAGTCCAAGTAAACCATCAATTATTTGAATTGATAATATTGATCCCCAATAGGAATTATTGTGCTTCACGCTCCGAATTATTGATGATTCAATCAATACAATATTGAATATATCTTTATTGGATTGGGCGAAACAGAGAATACTCGATCGGGGGAGATAACGGGGAAATACCATATGACCCATATGTCTGACAAGTCGCACTATACGTCAACCCAAGCTGCATCTTCCTCTCCAGGACTCCGAAAAGGTACTTTTGGAACACCAATGGGCATTAAGATAAATAAAAAAATGAAGTACTATACTTTACTTTAATATGGAAACGTAACAATGGTTTGTTTTATTGTCTTCATCATTTTTTCTCTTTCTTTTCTATTTTGATATTCTATATATATTTCTTTTTTCTTTTTATATCATATATATTATATATTTTATTCTATTTCTATATTCTATTTTTAGATCTTTTAATCTTCTTTCTATTTAGATTCTTATATTCTTAGATTATCTTATATTATATATATATTCTATATATATTCTATAAAAGAAAATAGAACTTAATACTTAATATTATTATACGGAAGGTTCATAGAGGAAGATAGAATGAATAAAGAAAAATTCTAACGAACAGGATCGATCGGATTAGCCGATTGTTCGAATGATTTCGAATTTTAAAAAAGTATCTATGCATTATTTTTCCCTCAAAATCCTCCCATTGCGT